TATATTTTTATTTTTTTTTTTTCAAAAAATAAAATAAACGAAAATTCAAGCAAAAAATCCTTTTTTAGTCTTCGCGCCCAGGATTACGCCCCGGATCATTAGATAGGAATCCGAAAATGAAGAGAGAAACAAAGAATATCACTACTGTGTAAACAAAGAGTTTAAGAGTAAGCATTACACAATCTCCAAGATCTTTTTTTTTTGTAAAAAAGAGAATAGATTATCTACTTTAATATAATATACCCTAAAAATCCTATAATTTGGTTTGATACCGAACGTAGTTTTTAAAAATCGAATTTTTTATTCCTATTAAAAAAAAGGTCTTATTTTATTATCTTTTTGTTATATCTTTTTTTTTTATTTCTTAATAAATTTTTTATACCCAATTATTGATTGTTGATATTATGGAGGATCACAATAAGATTTTTAAGTTATCAAAAAAAAATGGAAAAGGCGGTAATGCGGGTTGTGTCTATCCAAAAATGGGAATGTTTGAATCAAGGGTTCATATTGTAAAACTTGTTTTATCTTATCAATTAGAGTAGAATCCTTTTTCTCAAAAATTATAGGATAAGATGCAAAATTTCATCGAAAACTTACAGCAGCTTGCCAAACAAAGGCCAAGAGAAGAAAAAGGAGAGGTATGACTGGCATAAAATCTACGATTGGACTTAAAAAAGCGTAGGCCTCCGGCAATTTGGCGAAGAAACAACTACTCGAACAAAGGGCAGAATTAAGACAGATCAAACTAAATATATTAAGCATAACAGACATTTTGTTTAAAAAAAAAAATTGCATTTTGATTGAGTTATTAATAGAAAGGAAAAAGAAATAAAAAATTATTATTTTTTAACTTACTCACTCAATCAAAAAACCTTCCAATCTCAATGGAGACTAAAAGAAATTCTACTTTCATATAATATCTTAATGGAATTATCAGTAATGATCAATAAATTCATATTTTTATATGTCTATACTTGTCGGAGTCAAAATACTAACAACAGAATCTAATTGATTCTTTAGAGAGTTGGTCTGGAATTGACGAAGAATCAACAACAATATTATTGTTTATTAAATGTCGAATAGAAATCTAAGTGGGGCGTGGCCAAGTGGTAAGGCATCGGGTTTTGGTCCCGCTATTCGGAGGTTCGAATCCTTCCGTCCCAGAAGATACGGAATAACTAATTCATAGTTAATATTTTTTTATGTTTCGAAAATGTAATATTAGCTAGAGTTTTATTCTTTTTGCTAATGATAATTATTTTAACCAAAAAAAATCATATCTCATATCTTTATTTTTTTTTTTTTGATATTTCACAACTTCACAATGATAAGTGTTCAAATAACACACAGATACAAATGAATCTGTTGGGTATTTAGACAAGATGGGGTTATAGATTATACGCATTTTAATTATAAAAAAGTTCTGTCTTTTTTTCATATATATATTCATCTCCTATATATTCATCATATATAATATACAAATATTCATATATAATTAGAGAATCCAATTATAGAAGTAAAGTTAGTTATTTTTTGTTTATATCTATAAAATAAATTGGATTTTGACTTCTTCGATTTATTTCATTTAAATTTTGATTTATTATTTTTTTTATTGATTTATCTCTCTTACGGGTGTCGTCTTTCTGTAAATTTTAATTGTTTGTACAAAAAAATTTTTAATTTTTAACTAAATTTATAAATAAAAATTAGAAAAAAAAAAATGAATATTACTAAAATAACTTAAGATATATTTTCTATCTGTGTACCAACTGTCTTAACTGAACCAATGACTATTCATGATTTGATAATTAAATCAACCGCATACCGGTTCCAAATTCGAGGAATGTTATGGTAAAACTTCGTTTGAAACGATGTGGTAGAAAGCAACGTGCGACTTGAAGGACATGATCCGTTGTGGATTATTATATCCATTATTCTCTAATTAATAAAGGATGCTCTTGACTCGACATTTTGTTCTGTTTCACCCGAACCCGCCATTTTTGTTGGGGTGTAATGGAAATAGTACATGATGAAGCTCGAGTAGAAAGTATTGAGCTATTTATCAAGGGAGTGGGGTCTAGGGTTAGTGTTAATCAATAAAATAAGTTGGAACAACTTCGTAAATATATCGTTCACAGAGAAAGGGAAAGGATCAAAATTAAGCAAATAAGAAATTCCAAAGGAATTTTTGATAAAACCTTTTCAATATAATTTATATATTATATCATATCGTGCGGGAATCCGTCGTTTATATGATTCTTTGATAGAAAGAAATAACAAAAAGGTATGTTGCTGCCATTTTTGAAAGGATTAAAAATCAACGAAGTAATGTCTAAACCTAATGATTCAAAAAAAGGATAAAGGCTTCCGGAACAAGTAAATACCCTTTAAAATAATTGTTCTAATTGTTAAGTGTCGCAACAATTGGATTTGGATCAGAAGACCTAATTCAAATCGATTCGAAACAAGACAAAAGGTATTTGAGACTGCTCAATAAATGAAATTCCAAAACATTAGCTTTTGAGCTATTTGAAAGTTATTGAACTTGAGTTATGAGTACACAAATGATTTTTTTTGAGAAAAAAAAGGACTTAATTCTTAGTCTAATTATTTTTATATACATAAAAATCATTTTTCTCGAGCCGTACGAAGAGAAAACTTCCTATACGTTTCCAGGGGGGGTTCTGATCTATCCCAATGAGCCGTCTATCGAATCGTTGCAATTGATGTTCGGTCCCGAAGAGAGGGAAGAGATCTTCAGAAAGTGGGGTTTTATGATCCGATAAAGAATCAAACTTATTTAAATGTTCCTGCTATTCTATATTTTATTGAAAAAGGCGCTCAACCTACAGAAACTGTTTATGATATTTTAAAGAAGGCGGAGGTTTTTAAAGAATTTAGAGTTAATCATAATCAAACGAAGTTCAATTAACGAAATCTAAAAAAGAAAGATAATGGGGTTGTAATTTGGTAGAACCCTTCAAAATTTTTATTTATATTTTTGTAGTGCCAATCCAACACAAGTTTTTCTTCTAAAATTTCAATAATTTTAAATTATAGAATTTATTTCACAATTGTATTATAGTAATTAAATTTTTAAATATTCATATTGACAAGAGTGTATTGAACAAATATAATTCAATTGTGAAATAAAAAAATTAAATGATTTTTTTATGTCTTCCGCCCACTATTTTTATTCCAATATTTTTTAAATTTTTTCTGAGAAAAAATAAAAATTGGATCTAAAAAAAGGAAACTATTTGGTCTATAATTTTTTTTGATCTCGATTGTATCTACATAACATAGCTATTTTTGGGGTTGCTAACTCAACGGTAGAGTACTCGGCTTTTAAGTGCGGCTAGGATCTTTTACATATTTAGATGAAGCAAGGATTCGTCTATACCACCGGTAGAGTTTATAAGACGACGACTGATCCTGAAAGGAAATGAATGGAAAAAAGAGCATGTCGTATCAATAGAGAATTCGACCAAATATTCCATTCTGAACAAATCGATAAAAAATCTTATTTGAATTCTTGGATGGAACCGAAATGAATTCAACATTGGGTCGATTGAATAAATGGATCGAACCTTATGGTTCAAATTTTGGAGAAAGAAGGAGCAACGAGCTTATCTTCGTAATTTGAATGATTACCCGATCTAATTAGAAGTTAATAAAAATTAGTGCCTAATACGGGAAAGGATTCTCCCATGTGTGAGTTTTATTTTTTATTGAATCCTAACTATTAGACTATCCGTTCTTCATATGGAGCTGGAGATGAATGTGTAGAAGAAACAGTATATTGATAAAGATACTTTTTCCAAAATCAAAAGAGCGATTGGGTTGACAAAAATAAAGGATTTCTAGCCATTATATTTTAATATGTTTCTTATAATAAAATAAAAACTAATTATATGGAAAAAAAAATAGAGAGTCCATTGATGAATTGACCTGTCTCCGAGGTATCTATTAAAAAAAAAAAAAAATACCTTGTTTTGACTGTATCGCACTATGTATCATTTTCTAATCCAAGAAACCCCCTTTGTTTTTTTACTTTAGTTTTCGGTCTAATTTAAAATGGAAGAATTCCAAGGACATATAGAACTAGAAAGGTTTTGGCAACACAACTTTTTCTATCCACTTATTTTTCAGGAATATATTTATGCATTTGCATATGATCATGGTTTAAATAAATCTAGTTTGTTGGAAAGTGCAGGCGATCATAAATACAGTTTACTAATTGTGAAACGTTTAATTACTCGAATGTATCAACAGACTCATTTTATTTTTTCGGCTAATGATTGTAACCAAACTGAATTTTTGGGGTACAAACACAAGAAGAATTTGTATTCGCAAATGATATCAGAAGCATTTGCAGTCATTGTGGAAATTCCATTTTGCCTACGATTAATATCTTCCTCAGGGAGCAAAAAATTAGTAAAATCTCATAATTTGAGATCAATTCATTCAATATTTCCTTTTTTAGAGGACAAATTCTTACATTTAAATTTTGTGTTAGATATTTTAATCCCTTACCCTTCTCATCTAGAAATCTTGGTTCAAACGCTTCGCTATTGGGTGAAAGATGCTTCTTCTTTACATTTATTACGATTCTTTCTTTATGAGTATCGTAGTTTTATTACTCAAAAAAAATCCATTTCTATTTTTTCAAAAAAAAATCAAAGATTATTCTTGTTCTTATATAATTTCCAGGTATGTGAATACGAATACATTTTCATTTTTCTTTGCAACCAATCCTTTCATTTACGATCAACATCTTATAGAGCTCTTCTTGAACGCATTTATTTTTACAGAAAGTTAGAAGATTTAGTTAAAGTTTTTACTAAAGATTTTCGGATTTTTGTATGTCTTTTCAAAGACCCTTTCCCGAATTATGTTAGGTATCGGGGAAAATCCATTTTGGGCTCAAAAGGTCCATCCCTTCTGATGCATAAATGGAAATTTTACCTTATAAATTTTTGGCAATGTCATTTTTC